TCCTCTCTTTTCTTTTGGATAGGACTAACAAAGAACAGAGTTCTTTTTGTATCACTCCGATCGCCCCTTTTTTTTGATCGATTTCTTTTTTTTTCCACTTTATTTATTTAATGAGAATAAAAGAAATCTAGTAATTTCATTTGTTTTGTTTAAATTTTTTTACATTTTAAAAAATTTTCTAATAAGATACTTTACTTAGACTTTAGACTTAGGTTTTAGATCTGATATCAATTGAAAAATATTTCATTTGTTGAAACACTTCCAAACAATGAAAATAAAAAAGTTTTCTATTGTACTAAGCTAAAGACAGAAAGGAAGAAAGCAAGTGAATGCGGTAATTCCTCATCTTCAAATCAACCCTTCCTAGGTATTGTCTTAATAAATAAGTAATTTTTTAGTAACGTGTTAATATAATTCTAAGAAGCAAAGGAAAATTCCTAATAAGAAAAAAGTCTCTAAGGTACTTTTTTATATTTTGAGGATTAAACAAAAGGATTCGCAAATAAAAGTGCTAATGCCACAACCAGTCCGTAAATTGTTAAAGCTTCCATAAAAGCTAGACTAAGCAATAAAGTACCTCGTATTTTACCCTCTGCTTCCGGTTGTCTCGCAATACCTTCTACAGCTTGGCCTGCAGCAGTACCTTGACCAACTCCAGGTCCAATAGAAGCAAGCCCCACGGCCAATCCAGCAGCAATAACGGAAGCGGCAGAAATCAGTGGATTCATGGTAAGTTCCTCACACAAAACAAAAAAGAAGAAATGGTTAATGATACAATCAACCAATCAATTATGACTTTTTTAATTAAGATCCAGCGGTCAAAGTAACTAAAAACTCCAAGTTGAAATAATAATATTAATTACTAAATTAAAAAACGGAATCGTCAGAACTATCTCGTTTTTAGTTTTTAACTATCATAGAGTTTTTGTAAATCCATATGCATACAGTTGTAACTATTGTATTTCTTTGTTTCGAACCATTCTTTCATTTAATTCTTCGTTCTTTACTACACTACACTATTGTTAAGTTTATTTATTTTTTCATTAAAAAAAAAAATTGCTAGAAGAGAAGGACTGATATTGAAATCTATCTAAATGCAGTGTGAGCTGCAATCAATATCAATCAAATTATCAAATTAATTTAATACCAAATTAATCCAATATAAATAAAAATTAATATAATAAAATATATATATTAATATGTAATAGTAATAAAAAAGTTAATATGTAATACATATTATGTAATAAAAAAGTACCAATAGATATTAATAATTAATATCTTAACTTAAATTAAAAATTTATTTATTAATTATTTATTTATAATTATAATAAATTATATTATTTGTAATTTGTATTGTATATTATACATATTATCAAATAAGAATAAATAAAATAATAACAAAAATTTTTAATATAAAAATATAAGAATTAAGGAATTAAGAATAATAAATAATATATAAATAAATAAATATATAATATATAAATAAGAAATATATAATAAGAAATATATAATGAAATATATAATGAATTGAATCTAATTTCAATTTGAATTACACCGGATAATAAATATATATATTTATTATATGTTGTATATTGTTCATATATAACATAACAAATATGAATAATGAGGATCCAGATTATGATTATAGGATTGGTTGTAATTAGGAAAAATAGAAATTCTAGCCTTACAATACTATAATAAATAAATGAATAAAATAAACAATACTAAAAAAAAAATAAATATTATATAGTTATGTAATATAGCGATATTATGGATAGACTTATCTCATATAACTAAAGAATATTTAATGTGATTCTAATATCACATATCCATTCTTTTCTTCCATAATGTAAACCATCCTAATTTTTTTTAATTGATTCTGGAATAGAATAATTCCTAGAAAAATAGACGGGGGTTTAGAGCCTATAGACATTATTACATATATTATACTCTAACTATAACCTCCCCAGCCCTTCTTTTTTTTAGAATTATGTTGGAATATTGTCTATCTTTTCTCCTACAATTCTAGATGATGGAATCATACACTATTATCTTACTCATCCAATTGGATTATCATGAATCATGTGGGATTGCTTAATGATAGAATAAAAAAAAAAAAAAGACTATTCGAAAAGCTAGTTAATGATGACCTTCCATGGATTCACCTATATAAGCCGCGGCTAAGGTTGCAAAAATAAGAGCTTGAATACCACTTGTAAATAATCCAAGAAACATGACAGGTATAGGAACTACTGAAGGGACTAAAGAAACAAGAACAACAACTACTAATTCATCAGCTAATATATTTCCGAAAAGTCGAAAACTAAGAGATAAAGGTTTTGTGAAATCTTCTAGGATGTTAATTGGTAAAAGGATGGGGGTTGGTTGAATGTATTTCCCAAAATAACCCAATCCTTTTTTGCTAAGACCCGCATAAAAATATGCGACGGACGTGAGTAAAGCTAAAGCAACAGTAGTATTTATATCATTCGTGGGTGCAGCTAATTCTCCATGAGGTAACTGTATAATTTTCCAAGGTAAAAGAGCACCTGACCAGTTAGAAACAAAAATAAAGAGGAACATAGTTCCAATAAAGGGAACCCAAGGGCCATATTCTTCTCCAATCTGGGTTTTGCTTAAGTCTCGAATAAATTCAAGGATATATTCAAAGAAATTCTGACCGTTGGTCGGAATGGTTTGTGGATTCCGAACAGCTATAATGACTGAACCTAATAAGATAGCAATTACTACCCAAGAAGTGATAAGTACTTGGGCATGGATTTGTAAACCTCCTATTTGCCAATATAAATGTTGGCCTACCTCTACACCCGATATATCGTATAACCCTTTGAGTGTTTTAATGGAACATGGTATAACATTCATATTGTCCTCTAGCAGAAATTTAACTTCAAAAAAGAAATTATTTTGATTCAACCATCTCTATCTCTTTTTCAACTCACCAATATGAATCAAAAATTGTATTCATTAATTGTATATAATTGTATATTTAAAATATCAAGAATTTACATAGGATACCAAGAAATCACGTAATATAATAACATATTATCAATATACCCGCACTTACCCTTTTGGCTTTTTTTTATTCAATTTATTCAAGAATAGTAACCGAATCCAAAAAATCCCCCCAAAATTAACTTAATCATAATCAAGGATTTCTTATATAGCTAGAGCGGCCCTCACAAATTGCGGATACTAATTTGTTAAGAACCAATCGTATTGAAGCTATAGCATCATCGTTGGATGGAATCGAAATATCTGCGAGATCCGGGTCACAATTTGTATCGATTAAACAAATCGTCGGAATACCCAAAATTACACACTCTCGAAGAGCCATATATTCTTCTTGCTGATCAACGATGATCACAATATCAGGCAACCTCGTCATATATTTGATACCGCCGAGATATGTTTGCAAGGTAAATAATTTTCTCTTCAATATTGCCGCATCTCTTTTGGGAAGACGGTTGAGTTTACTCATCTTTTGTTCTGCTCTTAAATCCCTGATCTTTTGAAGTCTCGTTTCCGTAGTAGACCAATTCGTTAACATACCACCAAGCCATTTTTTATTAACATAATGACACCGGGCTCTTATTGCAGCCGATGCTACTGAATCTGCTGCTTTATTTTTGGTACCAACAATTAAGAAGGTTCTTCCCCTACTTGCCGCATCAAAAACTAAATCAGAGGCTTCTGATAAAAAACGAGCAGTTCCAGTGAGATTTGTAATATGAATACCTTTACGCTTTGCAGAGATGTAAGGGGCCATTCTAGGATTCCATTTCTTAGTACCATGACCAAAATGAACTCCGGCCTCCATCATCTCTTCTAAATTAATGTTCCAATATCTTCTTGTCATTTTTCCCACACTTCCTTTTTTTTTTTTTTTTACTTTAACAAAGAGACGAGGTACTTTGAAATAAGTAATTGTTCCGATGGAACCTTCTGCCGGGAATTGACCTTTAATACACAGTACAAACCATTAATGTCTTTTAATTACTTATTTTTTTATCAATATTCGAACAAGAACAAGATAGTTAAGTTAAAAGAAAAGCCAGACCAGATAATTAAAAACAGATAATTAAAAGATAGTTAAAGATAGTTAAAGTAAAAGAATCCGCTCTTAGGAATCATGAAATCGCGTAAATGATTGTTCTAATGTCTCATGGAAATTGTTTGGTACATAAGAACAAAATAATTCTCTATGGTGTAACAAAAGATCTTTTATTTCCAAGTCAAATAGATTCTTTCTTTTGATTTCCAAATAAAAGTTTTTTTCCTTACTTGAATGGTGCACTAATTTTTTGAATCCTGTACCAACAGGTATAATTCCACCTAGAACAACATTCTCTTTCAGGCCTTTCAACCAATCAATACGACCTCGTAGAGCAGCTTTTGCTAAAACTCGAGCGGTTTCTTGAAAACTTGCTTCGGATATGAAACTTTGAGTATTCAAAGATGTCCTTGTTATTCCCAATAGGATTGCGCGATAAGAGATCGCTTCGTCCAAAGCGCGCCCCACTCGTTCCGCTCGCAACAATCCAATTAATTCCCCAGGTGAAAAAACATTAGACATTCCATCTTCTGAAACCAACACTTTTGATGTTACTTGACGTACAATAATCTCTATATGTCTATTATGGATCTGTACCCCCTGAGATCGATAAACCCTTTGGATTTTATTAACCAAAGAGATACGACTTTGAGCTATGGTTAGCTCGGCTTGAATCAAGAATCCCCAGGGGATTCCAAAAATTTTTGGTATACCTTTGTTCCAACCTTCAACTCTCCTTTCAAGGTTCATTGATATTGAATCAATCGAACGTACTTCTAAGATTTGTTCCACTTTTGGAAGACCTTGTGTTATGTCACCAGATCTTGATTTTTCATATATAAATGTAACTAATGTATCTCCTTCGTAAAATATTTTACCATAATGGCCATGAATAGTTGCTCCTGGAGTGGCTAAATAGGACTTAGCGGATCTTATAATTAAAGCGTCAACATCAACAATTATAATTTGCCCAGATTTTTTTATGTACGGTTTGTATTTGAATAGACATATATTTTCACAAAAAAATTGTCCAAGGCTAATTATTGTAGATGTCTCTTCCCAATAATCGTGATGGATAAAATGCCAATTCAAATGGAATGGATTCAAAATGATGTTACTGCATGGATCGGGATTATAAACCCTCCTATTTTCATCTATTAAACAGTATTTAAGTACTTGGAAAGTCTGTTGAAAATTACCAAGTAGCAAATATTTCTTTAACAAAATCTGATTATAAGTTATTAAATGGTAAAATGAATATAAATTTACCATTTTAGGAACAATAGTCCCCAAAGGACACAACAAATCTTTAATTGGGATTATGGGATCCAATTCTTTTATCATGTTATATTTCGAACCATTGAATGGACCAATTCGAGAACAATTGGATGATGACAAAATTATCAAAAATTGGCATTCCTTATTTCGATTCAACAATGTACCAATAGTACCTTGATGTTGTGTAAGTAATTGAATACTAACCTTGCAGTAAAAAGGATTTATATTTGTACGATCTAATCCATTATCGGAAATCAATCCTGAACTTGCCCTATCATATCTTTTTCCGATATACGAAATGCTGGACTTTACTAACTCAATTCTCATGAAATTTCGAATCAGATCATTTCCCTTTACCTCAATAAAGGAAGCACGAATCTCTTTCGGAGAACCATTTTGTTCTGGATCCCAATTCAATATTAAACAAGTGCGAACTAATTGAATACTTGTGTGAAAAATTCCTCGAATTGACTTGCCATTTCCATAAAGGATATAATTGACAACTCTAAGTTGGACATTATCCTTTTCCCGCAAGAGATCTTGAGGAAAAAGTGTTGCTAAATTTATGCCATCAGTTATTTCATATGTGACTACGGGTCGAACCGAAACAAAATACTTTTTCTTCGTGGGTGTGATCCGTTGGACATAGATCCAATTTTTCAATTTTTTTGATTCCTTAGAATTTTTTTTTTTTGTTTTCGGTGGTATAAAAATGCCGCTGTGCCTAGATATCTTATCTGCCTCTCCAGGAAAATAAATATCTCCGGAAAATATTTTTAGTTCAATATTTTTTTTTTTTCTCTCCAGGCGGACTAATCCGCCTGCTCGACTTCTTGTATTTAAAGCGAGTTGTGTATCTACTCCAATGATACTATTGTTCTGGACCATTATCAATGAAGATTCAGGTAAAATATGCACTTCCTCGAGAATAAAAAAAAAACGATCTACTTTCATTTGGTATTTCGGAATAAATTCTTTTGATCCTCTATACTCAATCAAATCCTCTTTTTTGATAATTGAATTGACCTCTACGGTCCCATATTTAGTAATTCCCGAATTATTTCTTCTGTATCGTGGATCATCAAAAAAAGCAAGAATACTATTTCTACGTAAAATACCCTGTTTTGGTATTTCGATTGAAATACCAAAACAGGGTATTAGTTCATTCTCTCGTTTTTGATCATATTGTAATGGGATGATGAATCTATTTCTTCGCTTTTTCGCCAAGAAATAAGAATTCCCTTGGATAATAGAAGGATATATAATATTCCAATGACCATTAGATATGGTTTGATCAGGTCTTGTTGAATAGTCAAGAATTTTCTTATCTTTTTTATCAGAAGTATCTAACAATTTATATCTTACTCGACCGTTAGTCATTGATAGATCAGAGATATATCTTTCTTCGACAGAAAAAGCATGAGGATTCATTTGATCTTGATCCTTGTGGAGCGAAAAAGACACTATACTAGATCTGCACGAACCTCCTGCTAATATCCATAAATGACTTGTTTTTAATAATAGATGAACATTACCATATGTATATTCAGGTGCATGGTGTACATCAGTACTCCAATGCATTTCTCCCTCTGATTCAGAATAAATATGTTTTCGTACCTTCTCTTTAAAATAAAAAGTGGACGTTCCAGCACGAATTTCAGCAATTACTTGTTCTGATTCTACATATTGATTATTTTGAACTAAAATCAAACTCTTTAGTGGAATATTTACATTATGTAGAATATCCCGACTCTCAATAGTTACATACAAGTCCATAGAACATAGAAAAGCGGGATGCCCATGACGGGTACGTGTGGGATGAACCAAATTCTCATTCAATTTTATTTTTCCATTAGAAGGAGCTCGTACATACTCGGCAGTACCACCTGTGAATACTCCACCGGTATGAAAAGTTCTTAATGTTAGTTGAGTCCCTGGTTCCCCAATTGATTGACCTGCAATAATACCTACAGCTTCTCCCAATTCGACCAGGTCACCATGAGTAGGACTCCGACCATAACATAATTGGCAGATCCAAGATGTACTCCTGCAAGTAAAGGGGGTTCTAATATATATTGGTTGTGCTCGAAAGGTTATGAATCGATTTATAAGTCCAATCCCAATATCTTGATTTCGAGTGGCAAGACATC